AGAATATTTTTTTTATCGGGACGATAACTCTGAAAAGATAGATTTCCTATCTTTTCTTTCAATTCAGGGGAAATACGGTCGGGTGGCGCTAATTCGAATCCCTCAGGCAAAATAAGAACAGCACCCACATTCAACCCTCCCTTTTTTCCATTAGCAAGAACTTGTTTCAATTGCATATCATAAGGAATTCGAAGAACTGCTTCAAATACAGTATCGGGAAGCACAGCTTGTGGAACTTCAATATCCACGGGCTTGCTAGCTAAATGGCAATTGGCACATACAATTCGTCCAGTTGCTTCTCGTGGGTTTTCATAACCCTGCTGCGCAAAAATGGGATATGCATTTGAAATGGATGTCCGAGTTATTACGTATATCATGATCGATACAGAAATCGATCGAGTCATCTGTTCCTTTACCCAAGAAAAAGTATTTCTATTTTCCATGTCCAATCGCGGATCCCTGAATTTCTACAATAAATTAGATAGGTAGCTAAGTTAATTTAGTTCCCTATACACAAGTCTGTTGTCATTCCATTGCAACAGTTGTACTGGAATGATGAATACCTTAAGCAGGTAGAAATAGAAATAATTTTGCTAAAATGGAAAAGGACTTTCTTTCTAAAGAAAGATGCTAATTTGATTAATATCAGGAAATCGAATGAATTTATGCTTCACTAATTGAATGATAAATGACTACAAGCGAAGGAGATAGGCGGTTTAAACAAAAAAAGACCCAAAATTTCAAACATGTATCTAGAATTACTGGAAAACTACAAACAAAAATAGTGAAAATTAGCTCATTAGGAGCCCATCCAAGATCGTTGTAGACCCAACGAATTACTAGTTCCCAACCGCGGGTGGAGTGAAATCCAACAAAAAAATCAGTAATTAAAAGAATAAAAAAAGCTTTTATTGAGTCATTTAAGTTATAGAAGAATTCCTGAACCCAAGAATTAAAAATGACAAGTTCCTCTTTACTCAGAAAAAAAGAACCACTTAGAATAGCCAAACAGATTATATTTGTCGAGAAATGCAAAATGATATGGAGATGATCCTCATTATCCATTTTGACCAATTGTATTATTTCCTTGTGTATTCCTATAGGAGGTTTTTGTACATGTGTCTTTAGTTTGTCTTTTATCATCTCGTCCAAGAGAGAAAGTTCTTCTAATTCTATGAATCTTTCTAGAATCCTTTTCTCTTGAATATCAGTTAAGAGAGTTTCGGATTGCCTGGTATTCCACCAATTCTTAATCCAAAGTTCCAGACATTTATTAAATGAGAAAGAGACCCCCCAGGGCAAAAGTACGATAAATACAAGATATAGTAAAGAAGGCAATCCTTTCTTTTTTTTCATTTTTGATCTGTAAATTGAGTTGTTAATGAACCTGCTTCATTCGCTGACTCTATTTCATTCCCTGACTCTATATGATATTTCTTTTTCTTTAGAAGCAAAAACTCTATAGCAAGATTTGATACCCTGTATCTATTCTTCTTTTTTATATATTAGTGGAATTTCATTGCATTGGGTTCTTTCTTAGATCTAGATGGAGTGGAATAGGGAAATAGAATAAAAAAAAAAAGACCTTTTCGATAAATACTAAAAAATACCCTTACAATAACAAATCCAATTTCGGAGGGGCTTCCTCCCCATGTTGAGAAAGCTTCTCTTCTTCCAATTCTTTTTCATTCAATTTAAGTTAAAAAAAAATACAATTGGTACTCAAAATACTTCAATTGGTACGCGCAAGAAATAGGCTAATTCGGCAGCTTTTTGTTCAATTTCTCGTGGAGTAAAAAACTTCTCATCAGTACGAGTCAAGGGAATGACCCCCTGGCCCCGGATTTCCATATAAAGGATACGACGAGGATAAAGACCCTCTTTAACCTGAATTCTAATTGATTGGATATCCCGCATAAGGAATTGAAGGAAGACGCGACGTTTTATTCCAGGGAATCCCCAACGAAAAATGCACACTATTCCCTCTTTTCTATCGAATCGGTCATAACCACTACCTACATTCCACAAAATAGTACACCACAAGTAGGAACTAATGAATAGACCTGCAATTCCGTAGAAAGACATCACGATCCCCTGTGGAAAAAAAAGAATTTGTTGAGATGGAAGTATAGATATAATATTCTTACCAAGATAACTGGAAGCCCCAACCGATAAGAATCCTAGTGAACCTAGAAAAAGAATACAGGCCCAGAAAAAATTACCCCTTTTTCGAGAACCTTTTAGAAGTTCTACCCATACATGTTCTGATCGCCAATTCATATTAGATATACTAAATCCAGTAGTGGTTCGATTGAAATTGAGAGAATAAGCTAAATAATTTTGACTTTACTTTTTTTGATTCTGAAACCGTCTTCAGCAATTAGTACTCCTGTGAAATAATAGGTTAGATACATTGACTTTCTATTCCAAAAATATTTGTTGATTCAATTAAAATAAAACTCGCTATACCCGGCTCCGCATATTCATGCATTTATGCTCGTAGCCTATATTTGCATCCATCCCATAGCCATTTTTATCCACATTCATAGCTGTTTTTCATTTGTGTGTAGAAAGAACCACATACCCTACCATATTATATTACTTACACTAAAAATACTAGACAATCTTATTTTTCTGCACATAAAGAAATAAAGAACTCATTGCAATTGCTGGAAATACTAAGCCTACTAAAGGCACGAAAATAGAAGGTAAGTTTAAATCCGTCATAGAATAGGTGTCTCAATTCAAATTTACTATTTCTATCTATTCGAAAAATATCTTTAAGATTCTTATGATATAATTAAGTATATCTATTATAAGGAATATTGACTATTGTATTTTTTAGTTTGCAAAAGAAAAAATCTTTTGTAAAAAAAAGAGGAGAACTAATTAAAAAGATTTGATTTTTCTTTTCCCATCCTCATGGCCTTTCTATCCTTCTAATCGAATTTTAAATTCGATTCAAAAGAAATCGACTAGAATTTACTTCCTGCATACATACTCCTCTAGAAGCGCATACAATAATGGGTGGTAAAGGCGGAAAATATAGAATATAGTATATTCAATCAAAATATAGAATATAGTATATTCAATCAAAATCAAAGGGCAAATTCTCTTACCTAATACAGGTCCCATACTACCCTCTTAGACTTTTTAAGGCGATCTACCACCTAAAAATGGTATAAAAATGCCGGGTGGAGTTAACTTTTCGAGGAAGACCCGTCCCGTGCAGCGAAGTCGTCCTGTTAGTATAGTAAGACCCTGTGCAAGAATGGGTTGTAGAAGAATATTATTCCGAATACTCCTCTGGACGCGTATAGGTATAGCCGGAAAAATTCGGAACAAAACATCTACCGCATTGAAGTTTATAGCGCTGGATTTCCACGAAAGTATAATTGTTCCCATCAGGATCCTTTTGAACGTCTCTACGATGGATCCAGGTTCTATGTCCAATCCCAAATCAAGGATTTATCGCTCTTGATCGGAGTCATAAACTAAAACTACCTTTTTATCAAGGTTATAGAAAACTTCCTTATCTAGTTATAGCATTTTGAAAAAAAAAATGCTTCTTTTCTTACACACAGTTCGAGTCACTTGTTGACTCACGATTACGACTGTTAAAAGTTTCAAACGTCCTCTTTTTTGCAAGAGAGTCTTACAAAATAAAAGGGTCTAACTTCAAAACTATGTCTTTTTTCATTCATTCTCCTTTAGTTTTTTTCTCTATCTAGAAGTGGAATAGAATAACCCGGTTGAAGGGTAATGATCATACGTCTGTAATGCATTGTATGTCCCAGAATAGGTCCTATTCTTCTACCCTTTCCAGGTAGTCGATGGCTATTCACAGCTACTACCTTAACACCAAAGAAGAGTTCGACCCAATGCTTGATTTCTGTCTTAGTGAATCCCGATTCGACATTAAAAGTATATTGATTCTTTCCCAATAAACGAAGACTTTTTTCTGTAAATACTGCGTATTTGATTCCATTATCATATGATAATATTTAAATTGGATTTGTATTTCTTTATTGTATTATACCTTTATATATTCTAGATATATAGAATAGACTAATCTCGATTTGTCAAGTCTCACGATCATATCATGATCCATTTTTATTCGGCTCAATCTTTTTTTTTCTAAAAAAGATTGAGCCGAGTTTAATTACAATCAATTAGACGAATAAAGAAGAATTACTGCATTTCGTAACTTATTTTTTCTCTTTTTATCTCGTTTATTTTTTATTTATACCTTCTTATCGATAGTATCTACTGGCTCGAACTCGAATTTGATCGCTTTCCATACTTCACAAGCCGCGGCTAGTTCAGGACTCCATTTGCAAGCTGCTCGGATAATTTCATTACCTTCACGAGCAAGATCGCGCCCTTCGTTACGAGCTTGTACACAGGCTTCTAAAGCCACTCGATTAGCTGCTGCACCAGGTGCATTTCCCCAAGGATGTCCTAAAGTTCCTCCACCAAATTGTAATACAGAATCATCCCCAAAGATTTCGGTCAGAGCTGGCATATGCCAAACATGAATACCACCTGAAGCTACTGGTATAACACCTGGCATGGATACCCAGTCCTGAGTGAAAAAGATACCGCGAGCACGATCTTTTTCAATAAAATCATCGCGCAATAAATCAACAAAACCTAAAGTCATTTCGCGTTCCCCTTCTAACTTACCTACTACTGTACCGGAGTGGATATGATCTCCCCCAGACATACGCAATGCTTTAGCTAATACACGGAAATGCATACCATGATTTTTCTGTCTATCAATAACTGCATGCATTGCACGGTGAATGTGAAGAAGTAGGCCATTGTCGCGGCAATAATGAGCCAAACTAGTATTTGCGGTGAATCCCCCAGTTATGTAGTCATGCATTACAATAGGAACCCCTAATTCTCTCGCAAATACAGCTCTCTTAATCATTTCTTCACATGTACCTGCAGTAGCATTCAAGTAATGCCCCTTAATTTCACCGGTTTCGGCCTGTGCTTTATAAAGAGCTTCGGCACAAAAGACAAAACGGTCTCTCCAACGCATAAATGGTTGTGAGTTTACGTTTTCATCATCTTTGGTAAAATCAAGTCCACCACGTAGACACTCATAACACGCTCTACCATAATTTTTTGCGGATAATCCCAATTTTGGTTTAATAGTACATCCCAATAAAGGACGACCATACTTGTTCAACTTATCTCTTTCAACTTGGATACCATGAGGCGGGCCTTGGAAAGTTTTTGTATAAGCAGGGGGAATTCGTAGATCCTCCAGACGTAGAGCACGTAGGGCTTTGAAACCAAATACGTTACCCACAATGGAAGTAAACATGTTAGTAACGGAACCCTCTTCAAATAGGTCTAATGGATAAGCTACATAACAGATCCATTGGTTGTCTTCCCCAGCAACAGGCTCGATGTGATAGCATCGTCCTTTGTAACGATCAAGACTGGTAAGTCCATCAGTCCAAACAGTTGTCCATGTACCAGTAGAAGATTCGGCAGCTACTGCCGCCCCTGCTTCTTCCGGCGGAACCCCGGGTTGAGGAGTTACTCGGAATGCTGCCAAGATATCAGTATCCTTGGTTTCATACTCCGGGGTGTAGTAAGTCAATTTATAATCTTTAACACCAGCTTGAAATCCAACACTTGCTTTAGTTTCTGTTTGTGGTGACATAAGTCCCTCCTTACAACTCTTGAATTAAGAATTCTCACAATAACAGGGTCTACTCGATGTGAATTAAGCGTCAATGCAACTTTAGCAAAAATCTCGTAAAAAAAAAAAGGATATTCAATTAATATAATATCAACTCATTAAAGAAAATTGAGGGCATACTTAAGTTAATGAATATTTTTCATTCATATATAATGTGTACACCCTGTGTATTTTCTATCCTATAGGAATTCCACTATAGGAATTCGATAGGAATTGAGTTGTTGTTATGGTAAGTTAACATGGTTCATTATTAAACCATGGATTTGATTTACCAAATCCTTCATTATTGTATACTCTTTGATAGATATAGCGCAACCCAAATCAATCCCGAATCCTTATTTTACAAGTTCTTAATGGGCCCTTTTCTTATTTTGAATACAAATACCTAACTAAATACTAAGAAAATTCTCTGTTGACAGCAATCTATGCTTCACAGTAGTATATATTTTGTATATCGAAGTCCTAGATAGGAAAGTAGAGTAGGCACAGACGCTCCGCAAAAGGAAAAATGTATATGAAAAAAAAAAAGATTGATTGAACTTTGCAACGGACTCATTCCGTGAGTAAACGATTGAATGGGATTCGCTTGGGCAACTAAATAAAGTCCCGGTCCCCTTTTTTCTCTTATTGAATTAACTAATTCATTCCCTTTTTACTTTTGGATTTTTGGATATTTTTTTGGATTTGATTTGGCATTATTCAACAAGAAAAAAAGCAAAATTTCGACAAATTCTTTTTTTTTTTATTATGTGACAATTATGAGTACTAATCCTACTACTTCTCGTCCCGGGGTTTCCACAATTGATGAAAAAAGTACAGGTCGTATCGATCAAATTATTGGACCCGTGCTGGATGTCACTTTTCCCCCGGGCAAGTTACCTTATATTTATAACGCTTTGGTAGTCCAGAGTAAAGACACTTCCGATAAGCAAATTAATGTGACTTGTGAGGTACAACAATTATTAGGAAATAATCGAGTTAGAGCTGTAGCTATGAGTGCTACAGACGGGTTGATGAGAGGAATGGAAGTGATTGACACGGGAGCTCCTCTCAGTGTTCCGGTCGGTGTAGCTACTCTCGGACGAATTTTCAACGTTCTTGGGGAGCCTGTTGACAATTTGGGTCCTGTAGATAGTAGTGCGACGTTCCCTATTCATAGATCTGCGCCCGCCTTTATCGAGTTAGATACTAAATTATCCATCTTTGAAACAGGTATTAAGGTCGTCGATCTTTTAGCTCCTTATCGACGTGGAGGAAAAATAGGACTATTTGGGGGGGCTGGAGTAGGTAAAACAGTACTCATCATGGAATTAATCAATAACATTGCTAAAGCTCATGGGGGCGTATCCGTATTTGGTGGAGTAGGGGAACGGACTCGTGAAGGAAATGATCTTTATATGGAAATGAAGGTATCCGGAGTAATTAATGAAACAAATATTGAGGAATCAAAGGTAGCTCTAGTCTATGGCCAAATGAATGAACCACCGGGAGCTCGTATGAGAGTTGGTTTAACTGCCCTAACTATGGCAGAATATTTCCGAGATGTTAATAAGAAAGACGTGCTTTTATTCATCGATAATATCTTTCGTTTTGTTCAAGCAGGATCGGAGGTATCTGCTTTATTAGGGAGAATGCCCTCCGCAGTAGGTTATCAACCTACTCTTAGTACAGAAATGGGTTCTTTGCAAGAAAGAATTGCTTCTACTAAAAAGGGATCTATAACTTCGATTCAAGCAGTTTATGTACCCGCGGACGATTTGACCGACCCTGCTCCTGCGACAACATTTGCACATTTGGATGCTACTACCGTACTTTCCAGAGGATTAGCTTCCAAGGGTATTTATCCAGCAGTAGATCCTTTAGATTCAACCTCAACTATGTTACAGCCTCGGATCGTTGGCAACGAACATTATGAAACTGCGCAAAGAGTTAAGGAAACTTTACAACGTTACAAAGAACTTCAGGACATTATCGCTATTCTTGGGTTGGATGAATTATCGGAGGAGGATCGTTTAACTGTAGCAAGAGCAAGAAAAATTGAGCGTTTCTTATCACAACCATTCTTTGTGGCAGAAGTTTTTACCGGTTCTCTAGGAAAGTATGTTAGTCTTGCAGAAACTATTAGGGGATTTCAACTAATCCTTTCCGGAGAATTAGATGGCCTACCCGAACAGGCTTTTTATTTGGTGGGTAACATCGACGAAGCTAGCACGAAAGCTATAACCTTAGAAGAGGAGAACAAATCGAAGAAATGAAATTAAATCTTTATGTACTGACTCCTAAGCGAATTATTTGGGATTGTGAAGTGAAAGAAATCATTTTATCCACTAATAGTGGCCAAATTGGCGTATTACCAAACCACGCTCCCATTAACACAGCAGTAGATATGGGTCCTTTGAGAATACGCCTCCTCAACGATCAATGGTTAACGGCGGTTCTGTGGAGCGGTTTTGCGAGAATAGTTAATAATGAGATCATCATTTTAGGAAATGATGCGGAACTGGGTAGTGATATTGATCCTAAAGAAGCTCAACAGGCACTTGAAATAGCCGAAGCTAACTTGAGTAAAGCTGAGGGTACGAAAGAATTAGTTGAAGCAAAGCTAGCTCTCAGACGAGCTAGGATACGAATCGAGGCTGTCAATTGGATTCCCCCCTCCAATTGAAGATAATCCAAGGATTTATAGTTGATACAAAGAAAAAGGGAAGAGGGGTAGAAAAAGTTATTAGATAGCGAAGCGAAGTAAGTCCAATGCTATCTAGTAACTTTTTCTACCTACGTACCTACTATTGGATTTGAACCAATGACTCCCGCCGTATGAAAGCAATACTCTAACCACTGAGTTAAGTAGGCAATTTATCACCACAAAGGAAGACTCATTACTTCGATCGATTATATATCGAATCACTTTTCTAAGCAATACCGCTTCATTATTGGTCTGTTATATACTAAACAGATACAGATAAAAAGGATATCCTCTGGCATTAGAGAATATTCATCTTGACAAGAAATTATCTATATGTTAAGATATCTCTGATAAGGGCTATAGCTCAGTTCGGTAGAGCAACTCGTTTACACGTGCGCCAATGCTTTTCAAAGGAGCTTATTATGCAATGAACATAATTGATCTTATTGCAAAATCAATGTCTTACTTCATAGATTCGAGAGAATAGGAGAACATTAGCCTGACAAACAATTGGTTCAGTCCGATTCAGGTGCCAATTCAGGTGCCTAATCAAATAGAACCCTTATGGATTTGCTAGTTGATAAGGTAAATATCCAGCCCACTAAATGCTAGGCGTAATGAGGATAAGGGCCTCAAAAAAATTTCTTCTCGTTCTATGAACTTTAAGGTGTATGAAGTCTCATAGTTAACTCTTGCAGTGGAACGATAGAGACTCCATTTCACTTAGGTTGATTTCATTTAGGCCGGAGGCAGACCTAAGTCAAGGTAATCCTCCTTTGAAACACTTTGGTATTGCTCCTAGATAGATCATAATACAAATAATCAATCAGAGCACAGGGAGCCATCTCATTATCTTTCCGTAAAGAAAAACTATGGTGGACTAACTGATTTTGAAATCAGTTTATGAAAGAGCCCAATGCAAAAAAATGCATGTTGGGTCTTTGAAACAGTTCGAATCATTTCGATAATAATCCGTTTGATCTGTTTTACCGAGAAGGTCTACGGTTCGAATCCGTATAGCCCTAATATGTATTTTTTTTAGATTTTTGAATAGATATCCTAGGTTTTCTTTAGTATAGTTTTCATTTTCTCATTAGTGCTTGTTTCTAGACTGGACGAGCGCCTGCGACATAGAATGGAGGTAAAAGCATTACCATAGGCTCATTCATCGAAAATCAAAAGCATAGCGACAGGAAAAGAAAAACGAATTTCTATCAAATCAATAGAAGGAAGGATCCCTTCCCTGATTTGAATCCCGTCCTCCATCAAAGAGGATATCTCTAGACTTTTCTATAATAACTCCAATTATTTTCTTTATCTTGTGAATTACTACTTGAGTTTTAAGTATATTTTAGTACTTTGCTTATATATACATGATCTAAATGGATCCACTTTTAAAATAAAGTAAAGAATAAAATAATAAAACAGAATATTCTGTCTCATAGTTCTGAATTAGAGTTCTTTTTATTTATTTTTTATTTATTTTTATAGTATTACTTCTCATTATACTGCATAAATTAGTCCTTCTATCTTAATTAGGTACTAATTAGGTAGTATTCTCATTTTGATTTAATAGTCTCTTATTATAATAT